ATAGTGGAACTGAGTAAAGTCTAGGGTCTATCGGTAAGGACGTGAAATACGAAATAACAAGGGAGAGACTTTGAACTTGTTTGTCCTAACTGAAAAGGGTGAATTAAATAGTTAATTGAAACATCTTACTAGACTATGAGGAATACATCAACTGAGATTCCGTGCGTAGCGGCGAGCGATAGCGGAGGAATTGTCTCAAACAGATAATTAAGATGATTGGACATCTAGACTAAACCCCGATAGACACCTATAGAGAAAGTACCGTGAGGGAAAGACTTAGAATTGGTTCTAAAAGTTACCTTTTGCATAATGGGCCTGCAAGACAAAATTTGGCAAGCTTAAGTATTAAATGAAGGCGTAGTGAAAGCAAGAGAAAAAACTCGTCAGTCAAATTCCCCGAAACCAAGTGATCTAACCATGGCCAGGTAGCTATTGCTGACCGAACCAGTGATTGTGGCAAAAATCTTGGATGAGCTGTGGTTAGCGGTGAAATACTAGTCGAACTTGGATATAGCTGGTTCTCTACGAAACTTATCTTAGTAAGGCGCCCCAAGTTGATTCGCCCCCAAACCCGGGGGCTTGAATTACTGGTGCAGTAAGACTATGGTGATAAGACCTTTAGTCAAAAGGGGTAAGCCCTAACCAGAAATTAAAGTCACTAATACAGATTAAGTGTATAAAGAGGGTTCAACTTAGACAAACAGGAAGTAGGCTTGGAAACAGCCATCTGTACAAGAAAACGTAAAAGTTCACTGAATGAGCTAGAAAACTCTAAGAATTAAGGCGGCTAAATCTGTAACTAAAATTCTGGAAGCCAGGCCGTAAGGAAACAACTGGCTTGGTAGTAGAGCGTTCTGTAGGCACGAAATGTGCGCACCTCGTGAGACAAACAGAAGTGATAATGCAGGCATGAGTAGTACAAGATTCACTCCCAAATAAATATATATATACAGCTTCTAAGGGCATTACGCCCGATGAATTATAATTCTTGTACTTGTTCAGGAAAAATATTATGGTACGAAGTACCTTCAACTGTTATTTGTGGGACTTAGATCAAGGCATAATTTCTCTTAAGGAACTCGGCAAAATAAGATCTCGACTGTTTACCAAAAACATAGCTCTCTGCTAAAGGTTACTGAAGTATAGAGGGTGAATTCTGCCCAATGGTTGTATAGTGAAACTGAGGATTAACGTCTAAAGCGAAACCCAACTGAATGGCCGCGGTAACTCTGACCGTGATAATGTAGCACAATAAATAGCCAATTAATTGTTGGCGGGTATGAATGGAACCACGAGGGTCTTACTGTCTCAAGAGAAAAGCCGATGAAATTATAGTTGTAGTGAAGATACTACATAATCATTGTAAGACGAAAAGACCCTATCGAGCTTTACTGGATACCAATAGCGTTGACTTAAAATGATCGATACTAGTATCCTAATTTTGAGTTAATAATTTTGTTGGTAGGACAGTTTAGTTGGGGCGACTACCTTTGAATAAGAAACGAAGGCGAGCTTATTGGTGTGCAAAGCTAATCTCATTAGCCTGACAGTGAGGGGGACACCCCTAGCTGGCACAAGGACTATGTCCTATGTGGGCGATAATGACCCGATATGATTGTCCAAAATAAATATCGAAAGCGGATAAAAGCTACCGTAGGGATAACAGCGTAATATTGTCGGAGAGTTCTTATCGAGGACAGTGTTTGCGACCTCGATGTTGAATTGCGGTGCCCTGGTGCTGTAGAAGGTACCTTAGGTTGGTCTGTTCGACCATGAAAACCGTACATGATTTGAGTTCAGAGCGTGGTGACACAGCTCGGTTTCTATCTACAATGATCAATCCCAACTTTTCTGAGTCCTAGTACGCAAGGAATGGTCTCAGCGATGCTCGACTATATTGGCCCCATCGACGTAATCAACTTCTGGCTGCTGCAAAGAAGGAAAACAAAAGGTTTAGGGATTAACAAGGTGCCGCGAAAGTGGCGTACCTTTTCATATGCCATGTGGGTGCATAGCCCCTGGTATATTATGGAATTAACACTAGGGCTCATCATACTAATAGTGTTGACATATGGATTAAAAGCCCCGACTTTAAGATTAGCTATGCTACTTGCGGGGGCTGTGGGAGCTGCTGGGCTATTAGCTGAGCCCCACCTACTATGTTGGACACAAGCTATTAAAATGTTGGTGATGCTAAGTGGATTAGCAATACTATGTATGCTGGACCATCGAACATCGCATCGATCTAGCTCTTTATTGATTTTATTAGTGATCTTAGGTAATTTACTACTTATCGGGTCAACAAATTTAATTTCTATATATTTAGCATTAGAATTGCAAACATTATGTATGTTTATTTTAGTGGCCTATAATAAAAACTCACTGTTATCGGCAGAAGCTGGGCTTAAATATTTTGTCTTAGGAGCACTATCTTCGGGGTTGTTTCTGTTTGGTTGCGCTTTAATTTATGGTTCCACAGGAGAGCTTGAACTTCAATTTATTCGTATGAGCTTAGAATCTTATGGGGTATTAGCTGGTAAGTGTCTTATTACTATCTCATTGTTATTTAAAGTGTCTGCAGCCCCATTTCATATGTGGGCCCCCGATGTATACGAAGGAGCCCCCACTTGGGTAGCTGCACTACTATCTATCGTACCTAAATTGGGGGTACTAGCGATTATAGTACAAATAGGCTTAAATGAAATGGGGCTATTAATAGCCGGGCTAATTTCTTTGATTGTTGGGGCTATAGGAGCTTTAAATCAAACTCGAATAAAAAGACTACTAGCTTATAGCGGAATAGGCCATATGGGGTTTGTGTTACTTGGAATAGCTATTGGATCTATCGAAAGTCTTCAGGCGAGTTTAATGTATATAGGTGCTTATATAATAACTCAAATATTACTTTGGTCTGGGGTACTAATTATATCTCCTAAAAGAGATATGCTTATTGAATTTAGTGGTGTTTCAAGATTAAACCCAATGTTAGCCTTAGCATTAGCTACAGGTCTATTGTCTACTGCAGGAATTCCTCCTTTAATTGGGTTTTTAACTAAATGGTATATAATCTTAGCAGCTGTGGGTCAAGGTTACTATCTTAGCGCTTTACTAGCTTTAGTTTGTTCCGTGGTAGCTGGAGTTTATTACATTAGATTAGTTAAAATTATGTTTTATCAACCTTTGTCGACGCCTTTAGTTATAACAAATATATTAAATTCTCCACGTGGTAGCGTAGCATCGGAGGAAACGGATTTAGGCAAGGCAATATTAATAGGGGCAAGTTTATATTTAGTATTAACAATTATAGTTTGTCCTAGTTTATTCTTTCAGTTAATACACTTGATTATCTTAGATTTATTCCCATGTATCTTCTAGTTATATTAATACCGTTACTAAGCGCAGTCGGAAGCGGACTAGGGGGTCGCTATCTAGGAAGAAAGGGGGCTGGCTTGTTAAGTTCTGTGTGGGTTCTCGTCAGTAGCCTTCTTTCTTTTGTATTATGTTATGAGATCCTTATTAATGGGTCTACAGTATATATAGAGTTAGGCAGATGGATAGAGTCAGATTTACTAATAACTAGCTTTGGCCTACAATTTGATATGGTAACAGCTGTTATGTTAATTGTAGTAACTACAATTAGCGGGTTAGTACATGTCTATTCTACAAGTTATATGAGAGAAGACCCCCACTTACCTAGGTTCATGAGTTATCTGTCTCTATTTACCTTTTTTATGTTAGTTTTAATTACTAGTAATAATTATGTACAATTATTTATTGGTTGGGAAGGTGTCGGTTTATGCTCTTATTTATTAATTAACTTTTGGTTTACGCGTATACAAGCTAATAAAGCGGCAATTAAAGCCATGTTAATCAACAGAATAGGAGATATAGGATTAATGCTAGCTATTATATTAATCTGGAAAGAATTTGGGGCAGTAGATTACTGTAGTTTATTTCCCGCTTTATCACCATCTTCAGCTTGTACTTGGATTTGTATATTACTAACTATAGGGGCTGTAGGAAAATCAGCTCAATTGGGGCTACATACTTGGTTGCCGGATGCTATGGAGGGGCCGACACCTGTTTCGGCCCTAATTCATGCAGCAACAATGGTAACAGCAGGAGTGTTTTTAATTATAAGATCAGCACCCCTTTTTGATTACTCTCCAACTGCAACAATTATTGTTGGTTTAGTTGGCTCCTTAACTGCTTTTTTTGCAGCTACAGTCGGATTAGTCCAATCGGATATAAAAAAAGTTATTGCTTATTCTACTTGTAGTCAACTAGGATACATGGTAATGGCTTGTGGTACTTATAGTTGTCTAAGTAGTTTATATCATCTTCTAACTCATGCCTTCTTTAAGGCCTTATTATTCTTAGGAGCAGGCTCAATAATTCATGCTCTTTTGGATGAACAAGATCTCAGGAAGATGGGAGGAATAATCCGGGGCTTACCTCTAACATATGTATTAATGTTAATTGGATCCTTATCTTTGGCTGGTTTCCCCTATTTATCTGGGTTTTACTCCAAAGATTTAATATTAGAGTTAACTTACAATAATTATTGTTTAATATCTATTTATTGGTTGGCTTCAATTACAGCTTTCTTAACTGCTTTTTATTCATTCCGATTAATATACTTAAGTTTTGTATCTAAGCCTAATTTAACACGTATCAGCGCGCAACACTTACAAGAAGCCGATTGGAACTTATTGGGCCCTTTATTAGTATTAGCAATAGGGAGTATCTTAGTTGGTTATATCGCTCAAAATATGGTGTTTGCACCAGGTGTACGTCCCTTGCCGCTTGTGCCCACGATAGTCTCTTTAGCACCAGTTATTATGTCCGTAACGGGGATATTACTAGTGTTTATACTACGTCCATATATTATTTATTATGTCACACACCCTAGCATCTATGGATTTTTATTTTATGCTTGGGAATTTAATCAAATAGCAAATTATTATATTGGAAGCAAAGTTTGGAAGTTCGGCCATATGGTCTCTTATCGTACCATAGATAGGGGTATTTTAGAGATTTTGGGCCCCACTGGGATAGCCCAATTCATGGTGGATAGAACTAAAGAGTTAAGCAGCTTACAATCTGGTTTAGTATTTAATTATGCATTAATGATATTAGTTGGAACAGCTATCGCACTTAAGTACCTAGTCGTAAATTAGAAACAGGATGAAGAAAAATTTCTTTCTAATCCTAACAACCTCCTAATAGGAGAAACTAGCCGCAAAATAGTGGTTAGTAATTTCATATAATATGATTTTAGCTTGTATAGTAGGCTCTATATTAATAAGCATAGTAATAATAGCATTAATTCCAAGGGAAAATAGTATGAAACTACGCCAGCAAGCGTTAGAGTGGTCTCTGATTACATTTGCTCTTTCTATTTTATTATTAGTTAATTTTCATCAAGAGGCTCAATTTCAACAGATAGTAGAATTCAATTGGATAAGTACAATGGGTTGGTTTGAAGGTTCTCCAATATTATTTGCTATTGACGGGATCTCTATATTTTTCATTATATTAAGTACTTTATTAACACCAATTTGTATTTTAGTAAGTTGGAATAGTATTAAATTTCTTGTTAAGGAGTTTATTATATGCCTTTTAGGTATGGAATTACTATTAATTGGGGTATTCTCAACATTAGATCTGTTAATATTTTATGTGTTATTTGAAAGTATATTAATACCTATGTTCTTAATTATAGGTGTGTGGGGAGCCCGGGCAGAGAAAATAAAAGCTGCCTATTATTTCTTCTTTTATACTTTAGTTGGTTCAATCTTAATGTTACTGAGCATAGCAGTTATTTATAGATTAACAGGTACAACTGACTATTTATCTTTAACTAATATTCAGATTGATAGTAACACTCAAATTTGGTTATTTATAGGTTTCTTTCTTAGTTTAGCAGTTAAAATACCAATGATACCTTTTCATATATGGCTGCCTCTTGCACATGTTGAGGCTCCTTTAGCTGGTTCAGTAATTCTAGCTGGAATATTATTAAAATTAGGGGGTTATGGATTCATTCGATTCGCTTGGCCACTTTTCCCCGAAGCAACAGAGTATTTAGCACCTCTCATACTAACGTTATCACTAATAGCAGTGATATATGGGAGTTTAACTACTTGCAGACAGGTAGATGCGAAACGTCTGATAGCCTATTCCTCGGTGGCCCATATGGGAATAGTAACAATAGGTTTATTTACTCATACGATGGAGGGTTTAATAGCCTCAATATTCTTAATGATAGCTCATGGAGTGGTTAGCCCCGCTTTATTTATAGCAGTAACATTGCTCTATGAGAGACATCATACAAGATTAATTAGGTATTATCGGGGAGTAGTTATGACTATGCCCCTATTTTCTATCATATTCATGGTGTTTACTTTAGCTAATATTGCTGTTCCTCTTAGTTGTAACTTTGTTGGAGAATTTTTGTCTTTAGTGGCTGCTTTTTCTACTAGTACATCATTAGGTATTCTCACCTCAACTAGTATGGTCATAGCTGCTGCTTATTCGTTATATTTATATAATAGAATTTGTTTTGGGCAACTTTCTCCATATTTAATATTTTCGAGAGATATTAATAGACGAGAGTTTAATGGGCAATTACCGCTAATAGTAGCTATTCTATTATTGGGGATAGTTCCGTACCCCCTAATTGAGTTAGTTCGTGTATGTTTGCCTAGATTTTTATAATTTTTTCCTTTTTTCTGTGCCTGCTTGGTTTATATGTGTATTTTATTTGTTTTTAATATGGTAGGGGCAGGAGTTGAACCCGCATAATCAGATTATGAGTCTGAGAACTTACCATTAGTTGACCCTACAAGCTTAGCTAAGCTAGGTCCGGGCTAAGAGCCCCACCAGTAAATACATACATATAAAAACAACCAAACCACATCTACAAAATGCCAATACCAGCTAGCAGCCTCAAAACCAAAATGATGATGACGAGTGTAATGATAGCCTATAAGTCTAGCTAAACACACAGTCAAAAATATAGTTCCAATTATAACATGAAGACCATGAAAACCTGTGGCCACAAAAAAGGTTGAACCATATACGGAGTCTGAGATTGTAAAGGGCGCTTCGTAGTACTCCATAGCTTGTAAAATTGTGAACTGAATCCCAAGTATTACGGTACAAGTAAGTGATTGTATGGCCTCTAATCTTTGTCCGCTAACTATAGCATGATGTGCCCATGTGACTGTCGCTCCTGAACTAAGTAATATAGCTGTATTTAATAGGGGCACAGAAAATGGGTCTAACACTTCTATACCAACAGGGGGCCAAACAGCTCCTAATTCTATAGTGGGAGATAAGCTACTATGAAAGAAAGCCCAAAAGAACGCAAAAAAGAAAGCAACTTCAGAAGTAATAAAAAGGATCATACCATATCTTAACCCTCTTTTTACTACTTGAGTATGGTGTCCTTGAAAAGTGGCTTCTCTAATAATATCCCTCCACCAAACAAACATTGTTAATATTATTATTATTACGCCTAAATACATTGTCCATGTATAACTATAATGAAAATATAATACTGAGCCTACTGTGAGTAATAGTGCCCCAATTGAGGCTGTATAAGGCCATGGACTAGGATCCACTAAATGATAAGGGTGATAAGCCTTACTCATGGCTCCTCGGCGAGGAGCTCTCGCCCAAGAGGAGCATAAGCTTGCATATTACTAAGAATATATAACCAGAACTACACATATAATCTGCGCATGTGCTTAATTCTTGGTGTGATATAGCAAGCTATTCTCCACCCAGCCTAATATAGGCACCAGGGCGAAATAACCGAAGTATAATAAAGAAGCTATTTGACCCGCCATCACGTAGGGCTCTTCAACCGGGTTAGCTCCTAACCAAGTTAATACCATAAAATCAGCTACTAAAAACCAAAATGCTATTTTACTTAAGGGCTTAAATGTTAAAGCTCTTAATTTACTAGTATGAATAAAGGGCAATAAGAGTAGCACCAAGATACTACATATCATAGCCAAGACCCCCATAAGCTTGTTGGGTATAGAGCGGAGTATGGCGTATGCAAATAAAAAGTACCACTCTGGTTGTATATGAACTGGAGTAACTAAAGGATTAGCTTGAATAAAATTTTCAGGATCACCTAATACATTAGGCATAAAATAACAAAGTATAACTAAAATAGTGCTAAGTACAAATATACCAAACAAGTCCTTATAAGTATAATAAGCATGAAAGGTAACTTTGTCTATATTAGAATCAATCCCCAAAGGATTATTTGATCCAGCTGTGTGTAAACTAATAATATGTAATACGGCTAATCCAGCTATAAGAAAGGGAAATAAATAATGTAAAGAGAAGAAACGATTAAGAGTCGCGTTAGATACACTAAATCCTCCCCAAATCCACTGAACAACATCTGTTCCAATATAGGGTATAGCAGAACAAAAGTTAGTAATAACTGTAGCTCCCCAAAAGGACATTTGTCCCCAAGGTAATACATACCCCAAGAAGGCTGTTAACATCATCACTAAGTAAATTATAACTCCGATATTCCAAACATCCATTTTCATGTAACTCCCATAATAAAGTCCTCTCCCCATGTGTAAATATACACAGAGAAAGAATAATGAAGCCCCATTAGCATGGATATACTTTAACATAAAACCATAATTAACGTCTCTTAAAATATGGGAAATTGAATCAAAAGCTAAATTAACGTCAGGGCAATAATGCATAGCTAAGAATATTCCGGTAATCATTTGAATAGCTAAACAAAACCCCAACAAAGAACCAAAATTCCAAAAATAACTAATATTAGAAGGGGCTGGTAAATCAACCAGTATCCCATTCACAATAGAAAGTATTGGATGTTGAGTTCTTATTCGTAACATTCTGTTTGGTGATTCCATATGCATGCGCTCAGGAAGCTTGTGCACATCAACCCCCAGATTAGGGGATATCTCCCTACGCTAGCAAGGCACTGCATCTAAACCTATCAATAGGCCAGAGACTAAAATAATTAAACCAAGACTGAAGGGTAAGTAAGATTTCCATAATAGATACATAAGCTGGTCATATCTCATTCTAGGGAAAGAAGCTCGCACCCATACAAATGCGAACACTACTGCGGCAGTTTTAAGGGCTAAGCAGGCCATTCCTAGAATTCCTGTGAAAGGTGCCCAACCACCTAAAAACAATAAACTTATCAAACAGCTCATTAGAATAATATGGCCGTATTCAGCTAAAAAGAATAGAGCAAACGACATACTAGAATATTCTACATTATATCCAGATACTAACTCTGATTCTCCCTCGGTAAGATCAAAAGGAGCCCGATTAGTTTCAGCTAATGCCGAAGCAAAAAACATTAAAGCAGCTGGAAATAAAGGTATTATATACCAAATTTCGGCTTGAGCTAAAACAATCTGAGTGATATTAAGAGAACCTGCACATAATATTACTGATATTAGAATAAGCCCTATACACACCTCATAGCTAATCATTTGAGCTGCTGCTCTGATGGCCCCTAAGAATGCATATTTAGAATTACTCCCCCAACCAGACATTAAGATAGCATACACCCCCATAGAACTAATAGCAAAGATATATAAGATACCAACATTAATATCAGCTAGCACAATTCCAGGGCTAAAAGGAATAACCCCCCAAGCCAAAAAAGCTAAAGTAAGCGATAGAATCGGGGCTAAAATATAAACTGACAGATTAGCATGATTGGGAATAGCCATCTCTTTAGTGAATAATTTTAATCCGTCAGCTAAAGGTTGTAATAGTCCGTAAACACCAACTACATTAGGTCCTTTTCGTGCTTGCATATATCCTAACACCTTTCTTTCTGCTAAAGTCAAATAAGCTATAGCCACTAATAGAGGTATTATTATTGCAAGCGTTTTAAAGATAATTGAAATAATAGAACTTATCATCCTAGTTACGGAGGGCGGCCAAGTACGTATTGAACGCGCATAACTTGGCCCAAGAACAAGTTCCCTTACCCTTACTATGTTACGACTTACCCATTCTCGAAAAGGAGGGATAACCCCGCTGCGGGGCGTCTCGTATCCTTAACTTGAAGGGGACGACGGGCGATTTGTGCTAACACTGGGTTAGAATTCACCGGAACGCTCTACTTCCCGATTACTATCAAATCCTACTTAAGATTCCCGTTTCAGAAAATCTCCGCCTCCTAGTTTACTGTGTATATTGTCTAGGAGAATGTAGCGCATAATATCCCTTTCCATAAAGACCATGACACCTGACTTAATCCATAATAAGGTTGAGGATAACATTTATTGTTATCCTGACGACGGCCATGCAATGCCTGAGCGGCTACTACCTTTTGTAGGTAGTCCACTTTCAAGGAAAGGTAAGGTGACACGCGGATCATCGTATTAAATTACACGCTCCTCTGATTCAAACAGTGAACAGCCAAGCCTTTTGAGTTTCAATCTTGCGATCATAGTATTCAGGCATACAATAAAGTTATTTGCTAATAAGCTATTGTATAAGTTTAAGGCGAGGACTACCAGGGTATCTAATCCTGTTTGCTATCCAAGCTTTCGTATTTCATGAAGATAAACCATGAACGAAGTAAGGAGTCTTCACCTTCGGACTTCCACTCTTGCTTCAAACATTTTACCGCTACCAAGAGGTTTGCCTTACTTTATTCTCATGCTTCACTACATACTTTAACGCCTAATGCGAAATAAAAACTGGGCCTCTAAGTTTAACCGCGTCTGCTGGCACTTAGTTAGACAGACCTCAGTGTGAAACCCTGTGTCAAGCGTTTACCCATTGCACAAGATTCTCTACTGCTGCCAAAATGTCTTCCCCTTGTTTCAGTGAAAGTGTGGCTATACTACGCATCTTCGACCAGGTGGGCCACTATCCCACCTATTCTAATACGTCAACCGAGATAATTCTCCGTTTTATCCTCACCAGTAGGGCCCTATTTAGGGCCTTGCATGTATTAGAAGAACACATTGCCTTATAGACTCCCCAAGGTCAAAGGAGTAGTGTGGAAATATTTAAATCATCCCCATGACTCAATTTACGCTGATAAACAAACGGTAATTCATTATAAGTATGAAAAGCAGGCGGAGAAGATAAGGACCACTCTAATGAGTTAGGCGAGGTTGACCAGCCCTTAAATGGTCTCTCGGCGGCTAATGCCTCATAAGACAAGTAAATGAACCATATAATTCCTACTAGAGCTATTACAGCTCCGCAAGAACTAACTAAGTTCCAATCTTGATAAGCATCAGGGAAATCCGAGTATCTTCTAGGTAATCCGGCTAAACCCAAGAAATGTTGGGGGAAGAAAGTTAAATTAACTCCGATAAACATAATCCAGAAATGGATCTTACCGTATAATTCATTATAACTATAGCCTGTTATTTTACCGAACCAATAGTAGTATCCCCCAAATATAGCAAATATGGCACCCATAGATAAGACATAATGGAAGTGAGCTACTACATAATAAGTGTCGTGTAATGCTATATCTAATGAACTATTAGCTAATATAACTCCAGTTAAACCACCAATGGTGAATAGGAATACAAACCCAATAGCCCACAACATAGGTGTATCAAGCCGTAAGCTTCCCCCATATATAGTAGCTAACCAGCTAAATATCTTAATCCCAGTGGGGACCGCGATAATCATAGTGGCAGCGGTAAAGTAGGCACGAGTATCGACATCCATACCAACGGTGAACATATGGTGGGCCCAAACAATAAATCCTAATACTCCAATAGAAATCATAGCATAGACCATACCTAAATAACCAAAAATATGTTGTTTAGCAGAAAAGGTAGGTATAATTTGAGACACTATACCAAATCCCGGTAAAATTAGTATGTATACTTCAGGGTGTCCAAAAAACCAAAATAAGTGCTGGAATAAAATAGGATCTCCCCCTCCCGCAGGGTCAAAGAATGTTGTATTAAAATTTCTATCTGTCAATAACATTGTAATTGCACCAGCTAATACTGGTAGAGATAATAATAACAATATTGTAGTAATTAATACAGACCATACGAATAGAGGTAATCTATGCATACTCATTCCAGGAACCCTCATATTAATTATCGTAGTTATAAAGTTTATAGAACTTAAAATAGAAGATATACCAGCTAGATGTAAACTAAATATAGCCATATCCACTGCTCCCCCTGAATGGGCTTGAATGCTTGATAGTGGGGGATAAATGGTCCAGCCTGTACCTGCCCCCTGTTCCACAAACATAGAACCAACTAATAGTATTAGAGAAGGCGGCAATAACCAGAAACTGATATTGTTTAATCTAGGAAAGGCCATATCGGGCGCACCAATCATAATTGGTACAAACCAATTTCCGAATCCACCAATCATTACTGGCATTACTAGGAAGAAAATCATTAATAATGCATGTGATGTTACAATGACATTATATAGATGATCATCTCCTAACATACTACCTGGAGCTGACAGTTCTAGCCGTATTAACATACTTGAAGCTGTCCCCGCCATCCCAGAAAAAGCACCAAATAGTAAATATAAAGTACCTATATCCTTATGATTAGTAGAAAATAGCCAACGTGTAATATATTTGTTCATGCTTACTCTAGATTAAAAGTAATCTAAGTAAATGAGAACACTCTTGGGGCTGTATATAAATTGGGAAAGCTTTTGGGTGAGTCAGCAAAGTAACATGGCTAGAGAAGAATGAAAACTCCAATGAATGCATTATTAGGGGCCCTGCTCCTACGTGACGCGGCTGAGCCATTTCAACTAAGCTTCCAAGATGCTGCTAGTCCTGTTATGGAAGAGATTCTATTCCTTCACAACCAAATTATGTTTATTTTAATTATTATTATAACAACTGTATTATGGTTGATTATAAGAGGATTAACAGGTCAAGCTTATCATCGCTATCTTATAGAAGGAGTTACAATAGAAATTGTCTGGACTATAATCCCAGCAATTATATTAGTGTTTATAGCATTCCCTTCTTTAAAATTACTTTATTTAATGGATGAGATAGTAGAGCCCGGTGTAACAGTAAAAGCCATAGGTCATCAATGGTATTGGTCTTATGAGTATTCAGACTATCAAACTATCTTAGGTGAAGATAGTACCTTAGAATTTGACTCTTACATGATACCTACAAGTGACCTTCAACCCGGCGATCTTCGACTATTAGAGGTTGACAATAAAATGGTTGTTCCTGTTGATACTTATGTAAGAGTTTTAGTTACAGGTGCAGATGTACTTCACTCATTTGCTGTGCCTTCATTAGCTATTAAGATGGATGCTGTGCCAGGACGTCTTAATCAAACTGGATTTTTAGCTAAAAGACCAGGATTATTTTATGGTCAATGTTCAGAGTTATGTGGTGCTAACCACTCTTTTATGCCCATTGTTATAGAAGCCGTTAGCATGGATAAATATATTAGCTGGCTATCTTCATTATGTGCTGATCTTTAGGAGATCTTTCAATCATTTAATATGCCTCACTTAGATATAACTGCTTATTTAACTCAATATAGCTGGACATTAATAATCTTGTTAGCACTTTATAGTATTATGAGTTTATTTATTTTACCTAAAATTCAAAATAATTTACGTATAAGAAGTATACTACAGGAAGAAGGGGCAGCTCCCAGTAAGGGACTAGGGGCTAATCGAGCATATGCTATACTACAAGATATACTCCGGAAATAAGCCCACTTCCTACATATATTCAATATGGCAGCTTCTTTCTTTGATCAGTTTAATGTAGTTCGGATAATTGGGGGTATAATTACTAATTCTTCTATTATGATGCTTATCCTATTTAGTGTTATATTGATAGGAAGTTGCTCATATAAATTAATACCCACAAGATTGCAAGCTATACAAGAGATTGTTTATACTCACTTTTTAGGGTTAGTAAAAGATTCCACAGCTAATAAAGGAACCCGATATTTTATTTTTATTATAACCCTATTTACATTTATTGCTGGGTTAAATCTGTTAGGCCTATTTCCCTATGTATTTACACCAACTGCTCATCTTATTGTAACTTTTGGATTAAGTTTATCTATTTTAATAGCAGTGACAATATTGGGGATAACACAATACCGCTGGAACTTTGCTTCAATGATGATGCCCAGCGGGGCTCCTATATTTTTAGCTCCTCTATTAGTTATAATTGAGACACTTAGCTATATGTCCCGGGCAATCTCTTTAGGTGTTCGATTAGCCGCTAATTTGTCTGCTGGGCACCTTTTATTTGCTATCTTAGCAAGTTTTGGGTTCGCAATGATTAGTAATGACATGTTAGTTTTAAGTTTAGCCCCAATATTAGTAATGGTTTTTATAACTTTACTAGAAATTGCTGTGGCCTTGATTCAAGCTTATGTATTTTGTCTATTAACTGCTATATACATTAGTGATTCTCTAAATCTACATTAACATATGTGGAACTATATCTCCTAAGTATAAGTATTAGCGCAACATGCGTACAAGTTAACAATACAATAGATAAAGTGCATGAAACTGATGGGACATATATAGTGTTAGTCCTGTGATTGAGAGTATGCGGGCGATAACAATTAGTAGCCCCCTATAGAAGTGGATATGGTTGCCCGCAACTTTTCAGGGAAATCTATTAAGATAATATGAATAGTTTATTTATAGCATTCTCTTTAGGAATAGTTGGAGCTAGTCTTATGGTTATATCTACATCGAATCCTGTTTATTCAGTGTTCTGGTTAGTTATTGCCTTTGTTAATGCTGCTGTTATGTTTATATCGTTGGGATTAGACTATATAGGCTTAATATTTATAATTGTGTATGTGGGGGCTATCGCTATTTTATTCCTGTTCGTAATAATGTTAATTCAACAGCCTAATAAGGTAGACTCTCAAGATCACTCACATTTTTTACCTGTAGGATTATCTGTTATATTCCTATTTTATAGTTTACTAACCAATAGCCCTAAATATATCAGCAATCCTGTTATAGGATCTAAAACTAACATTGGGGCAATTGGAAGTCATCTTTATACAACTTATTATGAATTAGTGATAATTGCTAGTTTGGTGCTACTAGTCGCTATGATAGGGGCTATATTATTAGCTGGACAGCCAAATTCACCTTTTTTATATAATTCTCATGGGGAATCATCTCGTAGTAGGCAAGATCTTTTCCTACAAATCAGCAGAAGCACCTTCAGGTGCTGTCTGGCCAAGTGCTAGTGCACGTCTCCGCTTAGGAACATGGAGTTCAAAGGAATACTAATACTACTTATCGTTAGCGGGACATTATCAATTGTAATTTTAGGGGCATCTTATCTATTAGGATATAAACAACCCGATATGGAAAAAGTGTCAGTTTATGAATGTGGATTTGACCCTTTTGATAACCCGGGGAATCCCTTTTCCGTTAGATTTTTCTTAATTGGCATCTTGTTCTTAATATTTGATCTTGAGATATCTTTTTTATTTCCCTGGGCTGTTACATATATGGGCTTACCTTTATTTGGGTATTGGGTTGTTATGTTATTTTTATTAATTTTAACTTTAGGGTTAATTTATGAGTGGATAGAAGGAGGCTTAGAATGGGAAAACTAGCTTCTAATTAATATCAGCGCATGTCTTATTTAATACTATCAATTGTCATCTTATTAATCGGAATCTTAGGAATTATTCTTAATAGAAGCAATTTAATTATTATGCTAATGTGTGTAGAACTAGTATTACTGGCCTCTACTATTTTGCTTCTATTTGAATCTCGTGTACTTTATACGCTTTTTGGTCAAATTTTTGCGATTGTGATTCTAACTGTTGCAGCTGCAGAATCTGCCATCGGTTTAGCCATTATGGTTAACTATTACCGCTTACGTGGCACAATTGCTGTTAGAGCCTTAAATTTATTAAGAGGCTAACTTCTAAATTAAAATGAACCAGATACCTGTGCAATATTTTAACTTAGCAGAGGAGAATTATTCTAAGTATGGATTATCAGTAATCCAGCTTATTCAGATTGGTAAGTTCTATGAACTTTGGCATGAACCTGATACTCCTAGTAGGCAACAAGCATATTCTCAAGCCGAGTTATTAGTTGAGTCATCCATGCGAAGTGGACCTTTAGAGGCGACACCTTCTATTGAACAAGTTGCCTCGTTACTTGATATGAGAATCATTAGAAGATCCTTGCTTCAAATGGGGTTTCCAACTTATTCTCTCACTACTCATTTAAGTACCTTGTTGGATAAAGGTTGGACTGTTATAGTTATCGATGAATTAGTTACTGGTAAATCGGGGCCAAAACAACGCGCAGTATCTCAGGTTTATTCTCCTAGTTGTAATTTAGAGGACTGCTCGGAGTTATCATATGTATTATCAATCTATTTTTCTCAAGACGGCCTATTAGGTATTACTTTATTTTCAGCCATGAATGGTCATAGTTTAATGTTTCCTGTCTCTTGGGCAGACAGAGACAAAGTAATTCGGTTGTTAGTCAACTATTGTATTAGAGAGATAGTAATTTGGGCAAACTCGGGGGTTGACTCAGAGATTTTAATGAATAAAATATATGATTTATTAATTGGTTGGAATTTATTTCCTTCTGAACCCAATGTTAAAATTGAAGTTATGGGAGAAGCGCCAACCAACTTACCATGTTATTTATCTTATAGGTACGAAAATGATAATAAGGAATGGATTTTGCTCCATATAAATTTGGGTATTAATGCAGAGTGGTTTAATAAAAATTATCAAGAATATACTCTTAGTAAGATATTTCAGAGTACTTGGGCAGAAAATGTTAATCAGGTAAATCTAATTAGCCTTTTAGGAGCACTACAATTTATTAAAGATCGAAATCCTAATCTTATTAAGAACCTTCAACTTCCCGAGTGTTATAATTCTGTTATTAGCCCTTTAAATTTAATATTATGTAATCGAGCAGAATATCAATTAGACTTATTGCCTAAGGGGAAAAAACTAGGTGGTTTACTTAGTTTGGTTGATTACTGTTCTACTGCAATGGGTAAAAGACAACTAAAATTTAGACTTCTTAATCCTATTACAGATTATTCTGAATTAAATTTTCGTTATGAGGATATTGCTACATTTAAACAATTAATTAACAAGAAAATCTTTGACAATTCGGAGTTAAAACATATTAAAGATTTATCTTCTTTACATCGTCAATGGGCAATATCTGCCTCAAGTGATATTATCTTTCCACCAAAAAAGTTAAGCCAAATTTACCACTCTTATTTATTTGCTAGTCAATTAATAAGCAAATTAATAAATAATATTCAATTGCCGCCTTCAGTTGGGCCTCAGTTAGAATCGCTAATTGAAGCAGTGGGTCTAGTTTTCCAGGTAGATAATCTTCTAGGTGATTTTAAAGATGTATTACGGCCAACTGATAATTTAACTAACCTTTTTTCACAACAACAAATTTTACGGGCCCAACTTACAGAGTGGGCCGAGCAGACTTCAAATACTGTGTTTCAAGATACAATTTCTATTAAAGTTGATTATTTCAATAAAGGGGGTTATGCTTTCTCTATTTTATCTAAAAATTTAACTAAGTTAGAACATTACATGACTAATACCTCTATATCTGATAATTCAATTATTGTGTTAGGTAAAAGAAGAAACTACCTTATAATTACTAGCCCCGCCATTCAAAAAGTGTCAATTGAATTAAATTTATTAGAAGAGCAAATTAACACTTATGTTAAACAGACTTATAAGCAGGAACTTAAAAGATTGTATTTTAGTTATTCTGAGCTGTTTACTCCCTTAGAAAATATAATTTCTAGGGTAGATGTTGCATTAAGCGGAGCTATCGCGGCCACTAAGTTTAATTACACTAAACCTTGCTTGATACCATCAAAATCCCAACAACCCAAGGGTCTAATTGAAGCTATTAATTTGCGGCACCCATTAGTAGAGCAGCTAAACACTCAAGAAGAATGTGTAGCTCATAATATTAGTTTAGAGGATAGAGGAATGTTAATATTCTCAGTAAATGGTGCGGGCAAATCTACTTTACTTAAAGCAATCGGAGTCAACGTAATTTTAGCTCAAGCAGGAATGTATGTAGCTGCAGATTCATTTAGGTTAAGACCATATCATTATTTAATTACTCGTATTTTAGGGGGGGATGATCTCCATAAAGGCCGAGGTACTTTTGAGGTTGAAATGAGAGATCTCTCAACTATATTAAAGCTAGCTAATTATAATAGTTTAATATTAGGTGATGAGATTTGTCATGGAACAGAAGTTAGTTCAGGAACAGCCATATTAGCTGCTACAATTGAAAGATTAATGGCTGCACAAACTAGTTTCGCTCTTTCTACTCATTTACATCAAGTTTCTTCTTTAATTGATTCGCCAGTTCGATTCTATCATTTATCTGTTATTCAGCACGAAGATTTGGGCCTAATTTATGAGCGTAAATTAAAACCTGGCCCGGGGCCCTCTCAATATGGCATTGAAGTTATGGGACACATAATTAATGACAAAAAATTTTATGATAGTGCTTTGAAATATCGTAGACTTATTAATTGGAGGCCCCCATCTCAAAGTGAAGCAAGTTCTTTAACAGTATTCCGCCCTTCTAAGTATAATGCTCAAGTTTTTATTGATTCATGTGAAATATGCGGAGCCCCAGCGGAGGCTATCCACCACATTCAACCTAAGAAATTATGTAATAGAAAATTAAATCGAAGGTCAAACTTGGTGCCAGTTTGCTCAAGCTGTCATTTAGATATCCATAGAAACAAGATCTCTATTTTAGGTTGGAAAAGAACCCCAAGACATAAGAAATTATATTGGGTTTACCTTAATGAGTCTTAG